AGAAGTTGCTATTCTTTGAATCGAGTTGGCCCGAAATCAAATTCAAATATTCAAATAAAGAAATAAAATAAAAATCAAATGAAAATATTCAATAATTTTCAATTTTTTGAAAAAGTCAAGGTTTTCTTTTTTTTTTTTAGCGTCCGTCTATAATGACTGATGAATCAAGAACTTTCAATTGGAACTAAACGAATTCTTTAAATTAGTTTTTATTACCGTCATATCTGGATTGAGACTTAGGTAAATGTTTTATTCATATATGTATTAAAAGAACATATCTAATTTAGCTCTTTCATGCCTATTCTAACTAGTTATTTTGGTTTTTTACTGGCTGCTTCAACTATAACCCCAGCTCTATTTATTGGTTTGAACAAGATACGACTTATTTGAAATGAATGAAATTCAATAAACAATTTACAAAAATCAAAATCAAAGCCTCCCAGAATATTTTATTTCAGATATTCTATGGTTCTCAATTGTAAATTCCCGGTCATTGAGATTCACGGATAATTCAGATTAATATTTAGGGATAGATCTTACCTCTCTTTTTATTCCCTAAAACAAATCGAAATGATTGAAGTTTTTCTATTTGGAATCGTCTTAGGTCTAATTCCTATTACTTTAACAGGATTATTTGTAACTGCATATTTACAATACAGGCGCGGTGATCAGTTGGACCTTTGATTGAGTAACATTTCTTTTTTTGATTGACCTCCTACAAGGAGGAGGTCAAATTTAAGTTGCAATTAGACTTTGTTTTGTTAAGTTATTTCATTGTAATTCGACATAACATAAAAGGAATCACGCTCTGTAGGATTTGAACCTACGACATCGGGTTTTGGAGACCCGCGTTCTACCGAACTGAACTAAGAGCGCTTTCTTATATCCTAACTGCCCATAGGAGAAAGAATAGGTAGGGATGACAGGATTTGAACCTGTGACATTTTGTACCCAAAACAAACGCGCTACCAAGCTGCGCTACATCCCTTTTAAAAATTGTTGTACAGTGTCATTGTATAAAATACATGTCTTGTTTTCCACATCCTTCTTTTTTGCTCTACCTATATAGATAGGTAGATAATGTTCTTGTCATTTTTTTAGGGAGCGGCAAAATTGAATCTGCTGGGTCATTGTACATATGCATTTTAGTTAGTAATTCCTAATTCTAATTTTATTTCAAGTAAAAACAAATGATCTTGAACTAAAATATCGGGTTATCTATGATCTATGTATTAGAATATCGAACTAGGACTATATATGTATTACAATATACAATACAAATAAAGAATTAAAATAAATAAGAAAAAAATAGAAAATAAAAGAAGAAGGAGGATTTTCAATGCGAGATATAAAAACATATCTCTCAACGGCACCTGTGCTAACCACTCTATGGTTTGGGTCTTTAGCAGGTCTATTGATAGAAATTAATCGTTTATTTCCGGATGCCTTGTCATTCCCCTTTTTTTCATCCTGATTGAATTCTTGTATTGATCTGTGAAGAAATGAAGAAGATTTGAGATACAATTCTACGTAACATGGCTCCAATTTCGCTTATTTTTTCTTTCCTATCCTAAAAAAAAAAAGAAAGAGAAAGAGTGTATCGAACCTCAGTCAAAATACAGTGAATCTACGATAGAATTTGGGGGAAAAGAAATGGAAATGTGGATCCAGTCTAGGGGCGACGAAATTTTAACATAGAAAGAATAAAATACTGAGATTAGGATAGGAATAATTCATAGTTAGAAAAAATTGTATTAATTAATTATTACGATATTCTTAATATTCTTCTATTAATGAATATGACTCTTTTTCTTTATAGTTATAGTAATTAATAGTAATTCTATTTTAGATTTATAGTACTCCGAAGTCATTCGAATTCTAATAATTCGAAAAAGAAAATATTTACAAATTTAATTTCTAGTTAGTAACTTTTCTTAATATAGTCTAGATATAGAATATAGATTCTTTTTTTTTTATTTTTATTTGGTTCGGATCAAAAAGAAAATGAAGAGAGTTCTAAAGTGAAGTCGATCCAAAATGAAAAGGAGGTTCATGGCCAAGGGTAAAGATATCAGAATTATAGTGATTTTGGAATGTACCTGTTGTGTTCGAAAGGGTGTCAATAAAGAATCGCCGGGCATTTCTAGATATATTACTCAAAAGAATCGACACAATACACCCAATCGACTAGAATTTAGAAAATTTTGTCGCTATTGTCAAAAGTATACGATTCATGGGGAAATAAAGAAATAGGTGGAACGTAATGTGTGTGTGATTTTTCCAAGTAGCGGGAAGAGTAAGAACTTTACATCTTAACATATATAATAAAAACCAAATCCTATTTTGGTCGAATCTTAAATGAATAAGAAAAAAAAAGAGAATTCTATTTTATAGATTCTTTTATATAGAAGGAATAAACAAACAAGGAATAAGCAAACCATGGATAAATCCAAACAACCTTTTCGTAAATCCAAGCGATCTTTTCGTAGGCGTTTACCCCCAATTGGATCGGGGGATCGAATCGATTATAGAAACATGAGTTTAATTAGTCGATTTCTTAGTGAACAAGGAAAAATCTTATCTAGACGGACGAATAGGTTGACCTTGAAACAACAACGATTAATTACTATTGCTATAAAACAAGCTCGTATTTTATCTTTGTTACCTTTTCGTAATAATGAGAAACAATTGGAGAGAGTGGAGTCGATCCCTAGAACTACTGGTCCTAGAACCAAAAATAAATAGATATACTCCTCAAAACTCCAATCGGAACTCAAGCTTATATTAATGTTTTGCTCGAAAAAACTAGAATCCAGATTTGATTCTTGTATTATAAAAAAGGAAAAATGGGAAATAAATCTTTTTTTATTGAAAAATGTTCGTTTATTCCTACTACTCAAATCTTAATTTCTTTTTCTTCTATCTTCCCGGAGTCCTTTCTCCGGGAAATCCTGTTTCAATCATTCTTGTTTCATGTATAATAGATTCTATTAAGATTCTTTTATTCCTTTATTTGATTTGTATTTTTTTTTATTTTTGATTGATGATTTTATTTGAAATAATATCAAAACAATTCTTATTTGATAGGGCTATTTGCGCAAGTATTTTACGATTCAGAAGCAATTGTCTCTTGTACAGATTGTTGATGAATAGGTTATAACTATAGAATAGCCTATCCTCACGAGTTACTGCATTTATCCGAGTGATCCACAAACGACGAAAATCTCTCTTTTTCCTGCTCCTATCTCGATGAGAGGAAACCAAAGCTCTCATTCTTTGTTGAGTAGTCGTTCGAGTAAGTCTTGAATGAGCCCCTATAAAGGTTGATGCAAATAAACGAATCTTTTTTCGACGTCTCCGAGCTGTATATCCTCGTTTAACTCTGGTCATTGAATCAAATGAAACTTTCTTGAATAACTAATTGATTTCTCTTCTTTCAGTCATCCTTTTCTTCCGGTCAATTAATAACAAAACGGATTCTTCCGATATATAAAATATAAATTCCAATGGCTTTTGCGACTATGACCTTCCCGACCACGATTTTTTCTTTCTTCAAGGTATCTCGCCTGGAAATAAGAAATTCGACTGCTACTAAATAAAAAAGAATAGTGGGTTTCCTCGTTTCTATGGCAACTTCTGAAACGGTGAGGTCCTCTCTATACACCGGAGCCTCTTCTTTCATTTCATCGAATTTTATTGTGAACTTGTATAGTTCACACTCTTTGGCTCTACCCATCCATTTTTCAATTAGAATTCTTTTTTCAATTCTAATTAGAAAGTAATAGTCCTTTTCACAAAAAAAGCTATCCATACAGTGACGGCATTTAATTCTGAAAGTTGGCTAGGTAGCTGACCCTGTTAGTCCGTTTTTTCAAGAAAAGGAATAGGAGCATAACCTTTTTCCTCCGCTTAATGGATAACTATTTGTTACCAATGGAGAATTCCTTCTCATCTCAAACGGAGTGATTGGATTTGCACCAATAGAAACCATAAATTCATAACATAATTAGGTAGATGATAGATCTTCATTTTTAGATACTAGTAAATTAAATGGCCGTCTTCCACTCTATCTATCCTAATTCATTGATAGTGGTCGTTGATACTTTTGCATTTCTTCAAACTCATCATAATCTGAACTGAACGAGTCGCACATACACCCTAGTACATGTTCCTCGACGCTGAGGACATCCTCGAAGAGCGGGAGATTTCGTGACATTTCTTATTGGCTGTCTTGCGTTTCTAATAAGTTGTTTAATGGTTGGCATGGTGTGTCTATAGAATCTCATTCTAGATAGAATAGAGCGGGTTGGCTTAGATCGATCTTAACCGGATGGTTGATGATTATGAATGATTTCTATTCACACGGAAATTTCGAATTTTTAAACGGAATTCATATATTTATATGGAATCCTTAGTATTTTCATTTTCGATCGCTACAAGATCAACGATGCCATGAGCTTGGGCTTCTGTTGCTGACATAAAAACATCCCTTTCCATATCTTCGGATATAACCCATAAAGGGTTGCCCGTTCTTTGTACATAAACTTTTGTGATAGTTTCGCGAAGCTTCAATAGTTCTTCTGCTTCCAGGATAAAATCCCCTGCTTGTGCCTCGTAAAAAGAACTAGCAGGTTGGTGAATCATAACCCTGATGATATTTAACATCATGAATGGTTCTTCTATCTATATATCGCACGATTGGGTTAAAGTAAGGGGTAATCAAAATAACAATAAAAAATAGAATTAAACAACCGTACGGGCATCTTTTGTACATTGCATACGGCTCTGCAATGGAATTGATTTTTTCGATAGAAGAAATTCTATCGAAAAGAAGAAAAAGAACCCATCCGATCCAAATCGTTAAATGATCCATTTACCACCCTTCCTTTCGTATTTCGTAGTAGTAAAAAAGATACTATGATGGTTCTGTTGCTTTATATGTTTATCTATTTATCTCGTCTGTGATTTAGCAATCCCAAAGTTTCTTTTTGATATGATCCAAGAAGGAGAAAATGATTTTTTCCATTTTTTTGACTCTTTCTCTCATAACATAAAAATAAGAAAGATACTTCTGGTGTGGAAGAATAATGGTTTGTGACGCTTAAATTGACTCTTGCTTGACACATAAAATCAACTTGGGAATAACCCTTCTTTCATACTACTATCTCGATACAAAATCTCATGTTAGAAAAAAACACTAATGGTTTGTTCATATCGAACTCGAAGTGCCATGCTATTATTACTTATTCTTTATTTGATTCATATTCGATACAGCGAAGGCATAGTATTTTTTTCTCAAATATCAAATAAAAAAACTCATTGGCGCCAAGCGTGAGGGAATGCTAGACGTTTGGTAATTTCTCCTCCAACCAAAATGAAAGATCCCATTGAAGCGGCTAATCCCATACATACTGTATGTACATCCGGTGACACAAATTGCATAGTATCATAAATGGCTATTCCTGGTATTACCCATCCGCCTGGAGAATTTATAAACAAATAAAGATCCCTAGTATCATCTTCTATGCTGAGATATACCATGAGACCAACAAGTTGATTCGAGATCTCGCTATCAACCTCTTGACCTAAAAAAAGTAATCTTTCTCGATGAAGTCGGTTGATTAGGGCAAAATTGTATCCCTGAGGAACCGTACGTGCACCTTTGGATGCATACGGTTCGAAAGAATTGCGAAAAAAAATCAATGTATTGATTCCAGTCCTATTTCTTTTTTTTTTAACATGAGTTTTGCCCTCCTTCCCTATATTCTATAATGTAGAAAATCAAAAAGAATTTTATGAACTTATTGAACTAACTTCTCATTGATGTATTGTTTCATCGAAATTCAAATTACGATGTAATTTTCTTGTTCCTGAATGGACCCTTTCAATTCTTTTAGGTTCTTGTTCTACTCCGGGGGAAGATTTGCCCGAATTCCATTTGCGCATATAGGTCAAATGATTCCAGTACCACTTCTTTTTTTTTCAATTGTTTCATAACTTTCCCCAAAATATTCGATGTATTAATAATACTACTCCATCGGTAGGCAGTTTGATATTATCCCTATAGTAAGTATAGAAATAGTCTATGATACAAGGGGTAATCATGTAATCTTCATATATTCTACATAATAGATTATATTAGAATATTCTATTATAGTTCTATTATAGTAAGTTATATTATATTCTATTTAATATTCTATTGAATTATTAATGAATTTCATAATTTATTAATACTTTAATTAAATTTATATTTTCTTTTTATATTCTTTATTTAATATTTCTTATTTATATTACTACATTTACACTCCCATTCTATTACTTTTACTCTTACCATTTCCAATTTGGTATTCTCTGAACGGAGCCTGGATACTTTATCAGTCCAAGTAAACCATCAATTATTTTAATTGATAATATTCATCCCCAATAGGAATTATTGTGCTTCACGCTCCAAATTATTGATTGTTCAATCAATAATCAATACAAGATTGAATATATATATATATATTGGATTGGGCGAAATAGAGAATACTCGATCGGGGGAGATAATGGGGAAATACCATATGACCCATATGTCTGACAAGTCGCACTATACGTCAACCCAAGCTGCATCTTCCTCTCCAGGATTCCGAAAAGGTACTTTTGGAACACCAATGGGCATTAAGATAAATAAAAAATGAAGTACTATACTTTACTTTAATATGGAAACGTAACAATGGGTTTTATTGTCTTCATCATTTTTTCTCTTTCTTTTCTATTTTTATATTCTATATATTTTTTATATATTTTTTTTATTTTCTATTTTTATATCTTATATATATAATATTAGTATTAGTAGTATTAGCATATTTCTATATTCTTTTCTATATTCTAATATAATATATTCTATATATTCATTTTCTATAATATTCATTCTATTTTTATATCTTTTAATTTTCTTTCTATATTCTATTCTATATTAGAATTAGAATTTTCTATTCTATATATTATAGAAAATAGAACTTAATATTATTAGATAGATAGATTATTATCTAGATAGAATTAGAGTATATATTAAGTATATAGATTCTAATTTAGAATATTAGTATATATTAGTATATAGATATATACTTTATATATAGGAATATAGGACTGGAAGATATAGGAATATAGGACTGGAAGGTTCATAGAGGAAGACAGAATGAATAAAGAAAAATTGTAACGAACGGGATCGATCGGATCAGCCGATTGTTCGAATGATTTCGAATTATAAAAAGTATCTATGCATTCTTTTTCCCTCAAAATCCTCCCATTGCGTATTGATACTTATCGAGTATAGAATAAGATCTGTTTCTCTTTGTTCTTCTAAATAGAAATAAATAGAATTGTTTACTTCTCTTTCTATTTTCAAATTCTTTCTATTCTATTTCATTAAAAATAAAAGAAGGGAATACAAATAAATATAAATCTTTTCCTATACAAAATACAAAATCTACCGAACAGGTGAAATACACGGTCTAGTCT